CTTCGAATCGACTTTGATTGGTTTTCAAAAAAGGAATAAAAAAAAGTAAATTCAAGGAAGAGCTTTCCTTTTTTTAGGGAGCCTTCGAAAGGTCGTAGAATGCTTTTCTTCTCCTCTTATTCCATAATATGGAATACAATCAATTAAAATAAGAAGGAATAGGGGTTAACCGTTCGCTCCAAAAAGAGGGTTAAATCCTATTGAAAAAAAAATAATCCAAAATAGAAAGAACTTTTTTCAAATTTTATTCTTTATTTATCTTTTATTCCAAAATCCCCCCTAAAATTCAATTTCATTTTTCACTCGGAATTAGGGACTCGTGTCCCATCTCATAAATCTTTTCTTTTACACTTCTGTATCTAACTCTATCTTGTTTTTTAGTATTATCTAAAATAACCGAAGAATTATGAATTTTCAATAACTTAGGTAAGTGCTTTACCAACATATGTAGTAAAAAAATAAAAGGAATTTAACTCTTTCATGCTTACTATAACTAGTTATTTCGGTTTTCTATTGGCTGCTTTAACTATAACCCCAGCTCTATTTATTGGCTTGAACAAGATACGTCTTATTTGAAATAAATTGAATGAATAAGTCAGAAAAGAAAAATCTTTCTTTTGGATTCCTGGTATTCTATGACTCTTTTCCACACGAATTACCCAATTTTTATCTTGGTCATTGAGATTCATGGATAATTTAGACTAGTATTTAGGGATAGATCGTACCTCTTTTTTTTATCTCCTCGAACAAATCGAAATGATTGAAGTTTTTCTATTTGGAATCGTCTTAGGCCTAATTCCTATCACTTTAGCGGGATTATTCGTGACTGCGTATTTGCAATATAGGCGTGGGGATCAGTTGGATCTTTGATTGAGTAATATTTCTTTTTTGATTGACCTCCTCCAGACCAGAGAGGAGGTCAAATTGGAATTGCAATTCGACTTTCTTTTGTTAAGTTATTTTATTCTGCTTCGACATAAGATAGATGGAATCACGCTCTGTAGGATTTGAACCTACGACATCGGGTTTTGGAGACCCGCGTTCTACCGAACTGAACTAAGAGCGCTTTCAAAAAGAAAATCCTTTTTCTACTCCTAATGTGTCTCACATACGTATAGTATCCACAAATTCAAGTTATACCCACTTTATAAGATGTCCTCGCTATTGCCCATAAAGAAGAAAGAAGTAATAGGTAGGGATGACAGGATTTGAACCTGTGACATTTTGTACCCAAAACAAACGCGCTACCAAGCTGCGCTACATCCCTTTTTTAATTGTTGTACAATGCCATTGTACACAATTCCTGTCTTGTTTTCCACATCCTAATTTTCTTCTTTTTCTCTATCTATATAGAACCCTCTTGTCATTTCTTCTTTTGGGTTTCATATAATCAAGGAATGGTATACATCTAAACTCCAATCAAATTTCACCTATAAAAAAAGAAAGATTACTATTCTTTGGTAATGTATAGGAAGAAGGGATCACCTTTTTCTTTTTTAGAGATAGGAAAATCTCATCTATAAGGTTCATTTTATATATAGAATATTTCTTTTGTTTTTTTAGTTTTTTAGTTAGTAATTTTGCCTAAACAAAAGAAATACAAACGATCTTGGGCAAGAGTATCTGATCATATATGTATTCCAATAAGGAAGGAGGATTTTCAATGCGGGATATTAAAACATATCTCTCTGTAGCACCCGTGCTAAGTACTTTATGGTTTGGGGTTTTAGCAGGTTTATTGATAGAAATTAATCGTTTATTCCCAGATGCTTTGTCATTCCCTTTTTTTTCATTCTAGTTATTGCTATGCGAAGAATAGAATTCTTCGTGACATGAAAAAAATTTCCCCTTTTCAATCCTTTTTTAGTATAGGAAGGAAAAAGAAGGAAAAGATGGATTGGGTTGAAGCTCAGAGTCATGAAAAATTTGGTAAATCCCATTTTTAGGAAAACTCAAATTCAATTAAAAGGGGTATCCGAGCTAAGTTAGGCCTTAAAAATAAGAGGATAGAAAGAGGCAGCTCGGCTACTTAAACGAAAGGATTTCGAAGCAAAATCCTTGCTAATTCGACAAGGATTGTATTCTTTAATTATTTCTCTATTTTTTATTACTTAATTTAACAATTTCAAAAATGTTTTATTCTAATGGATTTTATTCTTCTTATTCGGATTCAAAATAGAAGAATAAAAGAATTTAAGTAGAAGAATTAAGTTAAGTCAATCCAAAAAGGAAAGGAGGTTCATGGCCAAGGGGAAAGATGTTAGAATCAGAGTTATTTTGCAATGTATGAGTTGTGTTCGAAAAGATGCTAATGAGGAATCGACGGGGATTTCTAGATATAGTACTCAAAAGAATCGCCACAATACACCCGGACAATTAGAATTAAGAAAATTTTGTCGTTATTGTCGCAAGCATACGACTCATGACGAAATAAAGAAATAGGAACGTCGTGTGTTCGATAGAGTAGAAAGAGTACGAATTTCATATTTAATATATAGAATAGAACATCGATAGAACACAAAATACAAATCAACTCATGTGATTTCAGGTAGATATTATTTCATATGTATAGAGGGTATTCATATAGTATATATGAATCAAATAATATATGGACCAAAGAAAGACTACTTCTTCTGGATCCCAAATTTTTAAAATAAACAACTCGCTTTTTTTTCAAATTTTAAAATAAGGAATAAATCATGTATACATCTAAGCAACCTTTTCGTAAATCCAAGCAACCTTTTCGTAAATCCAAGCAACCTTTTCGTAAATTCAAACAACCTTTTCGCAAATCCAAACAACCCTTTCGTAGGCGTCCTCGGATTGGTCCGGGGGATCGAATTGATTATAGAAACATGAGTTTAATTAATCGATTTATTAGTGAACAAGGGAAAATATTATCGAGACGAATAAATAGATTAACCTTGAAACAACAACGATTAATTACTCTTGCTATAAAACAGGCTCGTATTTTATCTTTCTTACCATTTCGTAACTATGAGAATGAGAAGCAATTTCAAGCTCAGTCAATTTCAATAATTACAGGCCCTAAACCCAGAAAAAATAGACATATTCCTCAATTAACCCAAAAGTTCAATTCCAATCGAAACTTAAGAAACTCCAACCAGAATTTAAGAAACAACAATCGGAACTTAAGTTCCGATTGTTGATGTTTTATTCGAAAGAGTCGGACTTATATATAAAGAAAGTAATCCAGTTTTGATTCTTGTGTTTGTTAATAAGAAAGAAAAAGGGGGAAGAATAAATAGTTTATTTATTTATTATTTATTTCAACATGCTCGTTGATCCCTCCCGTTTAATCTTAATTTATTGTATCTTCCCGGAGTTCCCTCTCCGGGAATTCGGTTTTAATTATTCCTGTATATTACTTTTTTATCCCTTTAATTGATGGTCTTTATTTTATTGGAAATTGTGTAAAGATTATTTGGATTTGATACAGCTACTTGTGCAAGCATTTTACGATTAAGAATCAATTCTTTCTTGTACAGATTATGTATTAATTTACTATAATTATTGAATACTTTATATATCCGTGTTGCTGCGTTTATCCGAGTGATCCACAAACGACGAAAATCTCTCTTTTGCCTGCCTCTATCTCGATGAGAGGAAACAAAAGCTCTTCTTACTTGTTGAGTAATCATTCTATTAAGTCTTAAATGAGCCCCTCTAAAGTTTGAGGCAAATGAACGCATTTTTGTTCGTCGTCTCCGAGCTATATATCCTCGTGGAACTCTGGTCATTGAATCAAATTACCCTTAATGAATAACTAATGATTTCTCTTCTTTATAGCCACCCTTTTTCCCATTAATAATAAAACGGATTATTCCGATATATAAAATATTAATTCCAATGGCTTTTGCTACTATAACCTTCCCAACCACGATTTTCTATTCCCTTCAGCGATTTCGCATCGAAATAACAAAATCTAATGATACTAAAAAAATAGTGGGTTCCATCGTTTCTATGGTTTCTTTTTAAACGGTGAGGCCCTCTCTATACACCGGAGCCCCTTCTTTCATTTCATCAAAGGGTATTGTGAACTTGTATAGTTCACATTCTTTGGCTCTACCTATCCATTATAGAGTAAATAGCTCTTTTCACAATAAGAGTTATCCATACAGTGACGGCATTTAATTAGGAAAGTTGGCTAAGTAGCTGACCCTGTTAGTCCGTTCTTTTAAGATAAAGGAGCATAAGCCTTTTTCTTTTTATTACCATTTCCTCCGCTTAATGGATAACCATTTGCTACCAATGGGGGAATTGCTTCTTATTTCCAATCTAGATGATTAGATTTGCACCAAAGGAAACCAAAAATTCCATATACCATAGAAATCTAGGATAGAGCTTCTCTATCCTATTCACTGGTACCGATCATGGATACTTCAAAAATTGTCTTATTTGTTTGAACTCATGATCTGAACGAGTCGCACATACACCCTAGCACATGTTCCTCGACGCTGAGGACATCCCTTAAGCGCGGCCGATTTTCTAGCATTTCGTATTGGCTGTCTTGCGTTTCTAATAAGTTGTTTAACCGTTGGCATGTCGTATGTATATAGAAAAATTGGATTGGTTTAGATCGATCTTAACCTGATGATTGATCATCATGAAGTATTTCTATTTTTTTTGTAAAAAACCCGAATTTAGGTTTGAAATAAATTTACAAGAAATCCAGCTACTACCAATCCTTAAACATTTCTGGAAACCCCACTGGATCGGTATCGCAGTGCTCGTCAATCATTTCATCCCCTACAATATCTACAAGTCCATAAGCTTTGGCTTCGTCCGCTGACATAAAAACATCCCTTTCCATATCTTCGGATACAACCCAAAAAGGCTTACCTGTTCTTAGTGCATAAACCCTTGTGATCATTTCGCGAACTTTGTGTAACTCTTCCACTTCTAGTAAAAATTCTGGTACCCTTGCCCGATAATAAGCACTAGCGGGTTGGTGAAGCATAATCCTCGCGTGAGGGAATGCTATACGCTTGGTGGGTTCTCCTCCAAGCAAAATGAAGGACGCCATGGACGCGGCTATTCCGAGGCATATTGTATATATATCTGGTGTCACCGTTTGCATCGTATCAAAAATTGCCATTCCTGAGATTAGCCACCCGCCGGGGGAGTTTATAAACAAAAAAATATCGCTAATTCCATCTTCTATACTGAGATATACCATGAGACCTGTAATATGATTCGTGATCTCGCCACGAATCTCTTGACCTAAAAAAAGTGTCCTTTCTCGATACATAACATTGTATAAGTCAACCCAAGTCGCTTCTTCATCTCCGGGAATCCGGTAAGGTACTTTTGGAACACCAATGGGCATATTAGATTAATATTATTAAATTTAAGTAAGAAAACTACACTTTAATATGGAAACGTAAGGATGGAAGAGAAAGAAAGAATCCGCAGTTTATTGTCTTCATTTTTTTTTCTTATTCTATATGAATACTATAGATTCTATTAATACGTAGATTGAAATAATACATAGATTGAAAGATTATACATATAAGTAAGGTAAGACAGATTGAATGAAAAAAAAACGAATTGGCGATTCGAATGATAAACAAAGAGAGATAGGGGTCTATTCTTCGTTTTTTCCAAATAGGCCAAGCTACCCATTGCATATTGGCACTTATCGAGTATAGAATAGATCTGCTTCTCTTTCTTCTTACGAGCAGAATTGACTTCTTATTTTTAATGGAATGAAATAAAAATTCACGCTTTCTGACACAGAACCCCCTGTAAGGGTTAGGTACATAGGATATGGATAGTCTTTGCCAATGCGATAAAATAAAGCGACATCGTGTCTATTTTTCTTTGCTAAAGGGGTATTTACATGGGTTTGCCTTGGTATCGTGTTCATACTGTCGTATTGAATGATCCGGGTCGATTGCTTGCGGTGCATATAATGCACACAGCTCTAGTTTCTGGTTGGGCGGGCTCGATGGCTTTATACGAATTAGCGGTTTTTGATCCCTCTGATCCTGTTCTGGATCCAATGTGGAGACAAGGTATGTTCGTCATTCCCTTCATGACTCGCTTAGGAATAACCAATTCGTGGGGTGGTTGGAGTATTTCAGGAGGAACTGTAACGAATCCGGGTATTTGGAGTTATGAAGGTGTGGCAGGGGCACATATTGTGTTTTCTGGCTTGTGTTTCTTGGCAGCTATCTGGCATTGGGTATATTGGGACCTAGAAATATTCACTGATGAGCGGACAGGAAAACCCTCTTTGGATTTGCCCAAGATCTTTGGAATTCATTTATTTCTTGCAGGGTTAGCTTGCTTTGGCTTTGGCGCATTTCATGTAACAGGTTTGTACGGTCCTGGGATATGGGTGTCCGATCCTTATGGGCTAACCGGAAAAGTACAAGCTGTAAATCCAGCGTGGGGCGCAGAAGGTTTTGATCCTTTTGTTCCGGGGGGAATAGCTTCTCATCATATTGCTGCGGGTACCTTAGGCATATTAGCGGGTCTATTCCATCTTAGTGTCCGTCCGCCTCAACGTCTATACAAAGGATTACGTATGGGCAATATTGAAACTGTACTTTCCAGTAGTATCGCTGCTGTTTTTTTTGCAGCTTTTGTAGTTGCCGGAACTATGTGGTATGGGTCAGCAACTACCCCAATCGAATTATTTGGGCCTACTCGTTATCAGTGGGATCAGGGATACTTTCAGCAAGAAATATATCGAAGAGTTAGCGATGGGTTAGCCGAAAATCTTAGTTTATCAGAAGCTTGGTCTAAAATTCCCGAAAAATTAGCTTTTTATGATTATATTGGTAATAATCCGGCAAAGGGGGGATTATTCAGAGCAGGCTCAATGGACAGTGGGGATGGAATAGCTGTTGGATGGTTAGGACATCCCGTCTTTAGAGATAAAGAAGGGCACGAGCTTTTTGTACGTCGTATGCCTACTTTTTTTGAAACATTTCCAGTTGTTTTGGTAGATGAAGAGGGAGTTGTGAGAGCGGACGTTCCTTTTAGAAGAGCAGAATCCAAATATAGTGTTGAACAAGTAGGCGTAACGGTAGAGTTCTATGGTGGCGAACTTAATGGAGTAAGTTATTCTGATCCTGCTACTGTAAAAAAATACGCGAGGCGTTCCCAATTAGGGGAAATTTTTGAATTAGATCGGGCTACTTTGAAATCAGATGGTGTTTTTCGCAGCAGTCCAAGGGGTTGGTTCACTTTTGGTCATGCTACCTTTGCTTTGCTCTTCTTTTTCGGACACATTTGGCATGGCGCTAGAACCTTGTTCCGAGATGTTTTTGCTGGTATTGATCCAGATTTGGATGCTCAAGTGGAATTTGGAACATTCCAAAAAGTAGGAGATCCAACTACAAGGAGACAGGCAGTCTGATACCGCATTGCTATGGGATCTTTATTGCTGTGGTATCTTTCACCTCTCTTTTTTGATTAGAAATGGGAAACATCCCCCATCCTTTCTTTGACTCTTTTTCCTTCTTTATATGGGAAATGATCCCAAATGACAAATGAATAGGTGTGGAAGTTATAATTGTAAATAAACCACGATCGAATCTATGGAAGCATTGGTTTATACGTTCCTTTTAGTTTCCACTTTAGGGATAATTTTTTTCGCTATCTTCTTCCGAGAACCACCTAAGGTTCCGACTAAAATAAAAAAGTGAAATAATTTAATGAAAGTAAGAAGTCTCCCCATCTGGGAGACTTCTTACTTTCATTAGTCCCCGTGTTCTTCGAATGGATCTCTTAATTGTTGAGAGGGTTGCCCAAACGCGGTATATAAGGCATACCCAGTAAAGCTTACAAGTAAACCAGATATGGAGATGGCGACTAAAGTTGCTGTTTCCATTTTTATAGAATTTCAAGATTACAATGGATCTCTGAAAAGATCGTGTATTTACAACTACAACGGAATAGTATACAAAGTCAACACCAATGATTAAATAGAATTTATGGCTACACAAACCGTTGAAGATAGTTCTAGACCTGGGGGCCCAAAAAAAACTGGGGCAGGTAATTTATTGAAACCCTTGAATTCAGAATATGGGAAAGTAGCTCCGGGTTGGGGAACTACTCCTTTTATGGGGGTTGCAATGGGTTTATTCGCGATATTCCTATCTATCATTTTAGAAATTTATAATTCTTCTGTTTTACTAGACGGAATTCTAATGAATTAGGTTTCTATTAACTAAAACTACGAAGTCATAGTTTTGCTATCCAAATAAAGGCTTTCTACTTTAAGCTCCACATTTCTAGACATTTTGGTAGTTCGACCGTGAAATTTTTTTGTTTCGGTATCTCTGGAATATGAGTGTGTGACTTGTTAGAATGGATCCTATTGATAATACATAGAAAGGACCTGTTTTCTCTATCAAGATGGTTCTAATTCGTCAGATATTATTTATTCTAGTATCTGGAACACGAAATAGATAGAGTGGATCAAGAAAAAAAAGGAACTATGATTCATACTCACTATTGAGACCTCGCAACCAGACTGAAAAAAAATTAAAGTAGTTCTTAATAAAAAAAGAAGTTTTCTTCCTTCCAATTTTGTTTGCCTAAAAGACAATTTTTTTTTCTCTCTATTTTGTCGAGTCATTACATCGATTCAATAAATGATCATCAAGCGGTTCTTATTCGAAGAACCCTTGCCCTTTGTTTAGCTTGAGATTCAATCATCGTGGCTCTAGTATGAATCTAAGGTTTTTATTGAACTGATTCGTAGGATCGCAACAAGATAATTTCTATCAGAAAACTACTAGAATTTTTTCTTTATTTATTTACTAGTAAAACTAAAACAAGAGTAAATCTGCATTACGCAAAAAAAAGAAATCCAAAATAGGGAAGAGAAAAGTCAAGAGGCCTCTAATGATCAACATAAGGGAAAAAAGAAAGACGGATGCGCCAACTTGAGATTTTTTGGCATTATCATCGCAAAAAATAAATTCTGGATTTTTCTTATTTCAGATCTTCAAGGCAAATTGACCCAATCCAGTAGCTAATGAAGTTTTGAACCTTTTTTTCTAATATCCGTTGAAAATTTGTGTGTTTCTGCTTGAGCCGTACGAGATGAAATTCTCATATACGGTTCTCGGAGGGGGTTTTGGGTTAGTTACCTATCTCAATAAAGTATATGATTGGTTTGAGGAACGTCTTGAGATTCAGGCAATTGCAGATGATATAACTAGTAAATATGTTCCTCCTCATGTCAACATATTTTATTGTTTAGGGGGAATTACACTTACTTGTTTTCTAGTACAAGTCGCTACCGGTTTTGCTATGACTTTTTACTACCGCCCAACCGTTACAGAAGCTTTTTCCTCGGTTCAATACATAATGACCGAGGCCAACTTTGGTTGGTTAATCCGATCAGTTCATCGGTGGTCAGCAAGTATGATGGTTCTAATGATGATCCTGCACGTATTTCGTGTGTATCTCACAGGTGGGTTTAAAAAACCCCGCGAATTAACTTGGGTCACAGGTGTGGTTTTAGCTGTATTGACTGCGTCGTTTGGTGTAACTGGTTATTCTTTACCTTGGGATCAAATTGGTTATTGGGCAGTCAAAATTGTGACAGGTGTACCTGAAGCGATTCCGGTAATAGGATCGCCTTTAGTCGAGTTATTACGTGGAAGTGCTAGTGTGGGCCAATCCACTTTGACTCGTTTTTATAGTTTACATACCTTTGTACTGCCTCTGCTTACTGCCGTATTTATGTTAATGCACTTTCTAATGATACGTAAGCAAGGTATTTCGGGTCCTTTATAGGGAAGGTATATCATAGAGAATTCTAATTCTCATATATCATATCGGGTAGGTTGTGGTATTTCATTGCTACAAGCATGGGTTATTGTAAAATAAGACATGTCATTTAGATACTTCTCTTCAACTCCGAAGTATTTTTGATATAATATAGTTGAAGTTAATTTTATGAAAGAAAATAAGACGGATTATGGGAGTGTGTGACTTGAATTATTGATTTGGCCATGCAGATAGAGAATTGGATCTGCCGCATTAGAATTCACGACCAAAAGTGTCTCCGCATCCAATCAACACGTAAGTCCCCTATTTAAGAAGGATAGGCTGGTTCACTTGAGGAGAATATTTTCTATGATCATACCCCAACCATGTCGTCCATGAAGAGGCTCCGTAAGATCCCATAAAGTAGAAATCGAATAAGTCATGTGACATGATCCAATTCTCTATTTATTACACTAACTTTTTTATTATAGTATGGAAATGCATTCATTTTCTTTGCATCGATTGCGATCTGCAATACTATCGGAGTAAAAGAAGGGGTCTAAGGAAGAACGTAGGCTAAACTTTTTGATTTTTTATTAGTAACAAGTAAATACTTTGTTTGGACGTAAGAAACTTGCAATATTGGGGGGAATAAACACCAATTAATCAAGAGACATGAGACAATCCACAAAGCAATTGATCATGATCAAATTTTTAAGCCCACTTGGATATTGAGCATTTACCCATAAGAATAGGATTCTTTTCAATGACTAGTTGTAGGTGCAACTTCAGAAAATAGAATCTGATAAACCTTTTCTTACTTAGAGTCATTGAGTCATTATATACGTTATTTTTTTATCGATCCTCCAGGGTCTTAGTTCTTTCATTCTTGCTCGAGCCGGATGATTAAAAATTCTCATGTCCGGTTCCTTTGGGGGATGGATCTTAAAGAATTCACCTATCCCAATAACAAAGAAACCTGACTTAAATGATCCTGTATTAAGAGCAAAATTAGCTAAAGGGATGGGACATAATTATTACGGGGAACCCGCGTGGCCCAACGATCTTTTATATATTTTTCCGGTAGTAATTCTGGGTACTATCGCATGTAATGTGGGTTTAGCGGTTCTCGAGCCGTCAATGATTGGTGAACCGGCGGATCCATTTGCAACCCCTTTGGAAATATTGCCCGAGTGGTACTTCTTTCCTGTGTTTCAAATACTCCGTACAGTACCCAATAAGTTATTGGGCGTTCTCTTAATGGTTTCTGTGCCAACGGGCTTATTGACAGTACCCTTTCTAGAGAATGTCAATAAATTCCAAAATCCATTTCGTCGCCCAGTAGCTACGACCGTTTTTTTAATCGGTACTGCAGTAGCTCTTTGGTTAGGTATTGGAGCAACATTACCCATTGATAAATCCTTAACTTTAGGTCTTTTTTAGGGATTTTTCAGGTTGATTCCGTCAATCGTGAAGTACCGTGTATAGGTATCTAGGAAAGATTCACTTGGAAGTAACTATTTCCTAGATACCTAAAATCTATTTTATTATGATCCATTTCGCGAAAATTTAGATTATGTCAAAGATGCAAAGTTGTTTTCTTTTTTCTTTTTATTGTAACTCGAAAAAGAAGAGGAGGAAAAAATTGTAATGGATTTAAAATGAGAACTTATTCCTAGGTAAATCAATTGGGAGATGCTTCTCTAGAGTATCCCATATCAGTTTTCCATCTTGCATACGAAAACTCTCAATTCTCATAAGATCTCCTTCAGTCTTACTCAAAAGGTCCAATAGTGTATGTATATTGGCCCTTTTGAGACAATTATACGTTCTAGAAGGCAGTTCTAATTGATCAATAAAAATACAATTCAATGGAATTCCTTTTTTGTTTTTCTTTAGATTAGTTAATCTTTTTTGAAAGCTTAAAAAGGGTGGGGTAAACCTGTTTTTATTTTCTTCGAAACTAGTGCCCTCTTCCTCGGCGTGTAGAAAAGGAAGAAATAAATCAATCAAATTACGAGAAGCCTCATAAAGCGCTTCCTTAGGGGTTAAACTTCCATTCGTCCATATTTCTAGAAAAAGTATCTCATATTTTTCATTCCCATTCCCACAAGAAAAAATACTATAATTCACATTTCGAACAGGCATAGATACAGCATCTATAGGATAACTTCCATCTTCAGAATTCTTTCTGAGTTCTGTGTGATATCCGCGATCTCTCTTGATCTGTAACTCAATACAGAAATCAATGGGTTCTGTCAAGTTAGCTATAGGTTGTACCGTATCAACGATTTCTACGGAAGGCGGTAAGATGATATCTTGAGCAGTTATGTATCTAGGACCTTTGACACAAATTGACGCGTCTCTAACTCCATAGACATTACTTCTCAATATAATTTCTTTCAAATTGAGTAAAATTTCTTGTACGGATTCTTCAATACCTGCTATTGTAGAATATTCGTGTGGCACGCTCCAAAATTTTGCACGTGTGATACATGTTCCTTCTATTTCTCCAAGTAAAGCTCTTCGCAAGGCAATACCAACGGTATCCGCTTGACCTTTTCTAAGCGGGGACAAAATGAAACGACCATAATAAAGACGCTTACTATCTACTCTTGATTCAACACACTTCCACTGTAGTGTTTGAGTGGACCCTGTTACCTCCTCTCGAACCATATAGACTAGTATTATTATTTGATCATTGAATCGTTTATTTCTCTTGAAAGCGGTTTAATTCTTTTACAGACGTCTTTTTTTAGGAGGTCGACATCCATTATGCGGCATAGGTGTTACATCGCGTATACAACTTAATCGTACACCACTTTTAGCAATGGCTCGTAATGCGGCATCTCTTCCACTACCAGCACCCTTTACCATAACTTCTGCTCGTTGCAAACCCACTGTACGAATAGCATCTACAGCTGTTCTTTGACCAGCATAGGGTGATGCTTTTCTTGAGCTTTTGAATCCACAAGTACCCGCGGAGGACCAGAAAATCACCCGACCTTGGGGATCCGTAACTGTTATAATGGTATTGTTGAAACTAGCTTGAACATGAATAACTCCTTTTGTTATTCTACGTGCACTTTTCCGTAAACTAAAACGCGCATTCCTACGCAAACCAATACGTACTCTCCTACGTGAACCTATTTTTGGTATAGCTTTTGTCATATTTTATTAACTCATAAATATGAGTTAGAAATAACAAAAAGAAAAAAAGATACAAAGATATCCGTTTCAAGGTAAAATATATCCTTTACTTGAATTTTTTTATTTGGAATTTGAACATTTTCGCGTTTTACTTTTTAGAAAGTAAAGTTCTTTTTTCGAAATATTACCCCTGTCTTTGTTTATGCTTCGGGTTGGAACAAATGACTCTAATTCGTCCACGCCTACGAATAAGTCGACATTTTGTACAAATTTTACGAACGGAAGCTCTTATTTTCATATTTCCGTATTCCTTTCTTAAACTATGAATTTATTCTTTGAGAAATAATAAGTCTCTTTGCTTAAATTTTGGAACTTTGAATTTATTACCCTGGAAAAAAAGGAAAAACCTAATCCTTTGAATCTTTGGTACCCTTCAAATCTTCGGTATCCTTCGAGTCTTCGGTACGTTTCGAATCCTTATGGGGAAGTCTATAAATTATACGTCCCTTGCTTGAATCATAACGACTTACTTCAATTTTTACCCTATCCCCCATCAGTATTCGTATAGAACTAGACCGGATCTTTCCTGAAATATAGCCTAGGATTATGGTGTCATTCTCTAGGCGAACACGGAACATTCCGTTGGGTAGGGCTTCCGTAACTAAACCCTCAAAAGTTATTTTCGCTTCTCTCGGGTTTTTTTTTTCTCTCCTATTTTTTTTTTCCGTCATATTTTTTTCTCCTATTTTTCTATTTTTATCCGAAAATCAAAAAAACGTTGTATTTTGATTTGCAAAATAGGAAGTTCGAGATAGAATTCAGGTACTATAGGCGAGGCGATTACCATATATAACATAAGACTTCTCCCCCAATTCTGTTTAGTCGAGCTTCTCGATCTGTCATTATACCTCGAGAAGTAGAAAGAATAGCAATTCCCATTCCACCCAAAACCTTAGGAATTCCTTGATAGTTGGTATAAATTCGTAAGCCGGGTCGGCTGATACGCTTTAAAAAAGTTCTAGTTCTATATATTCCCTTTCTAGTCTTTTTCTTTTGATGTTGTAAAGTTGAAACCAAGAAATATCTGTTACTTTCCTGATGTTTTCGAACACTTTCAATAAAACCCTCTCGTAGAAGTATTTTAACAATGTTTTCGGTCATATTTGTAGATACTACCCGAACTGTTCCTTTTTTATTCATGTCCGCGTTTCTTATAGAGGTTAGTAAATCAGCAATAGTGTCCTTGCCCATAAGACTCTAATTCTAGGTTCCTCCTAATTTTTCTATAATCAACATGTTTTATTTATTCTTTTAATTTAGGATTCTAAAGCATATACGTGAGACACAATCTACAAATTTTTTCTTTGATCTATATCTCGTCTACTAGTATTTATAAAACTTCAGGAGCTAATGAAACTATTTTAGTAAAATTCAATTCTCTCAATTCCTCGGCGATCGCGCCAAAAACGCGCGTTCCTTTTGGATTTCCTTTTTGATCAATGATAACCGCTGCATTGTCATCATAGCGTATTATTATACCGTCTTCGCATTTGAACTCTTTACATGTACGTACAATTACAGCTCGAATTACTTCGGATCTTTCTAGGGGCATTCGGGGCAGTGCGTCTTTAATTACAGCAACAATAACATCACCAATACGAGCATATCGCTGATTACCAGCAGCTCCTATGACTCGAATACACATCAATTTTCGAGCTCCACTGTTATCTGCTACATTTAAAAGGGTCTGAGGTTGAATCATATTATTTGGATTTCCATTTGTTATTTCAATGCAAAAGGATGAAAGAAATATTGTCTTTCCAGAAAGAAGGACCCAGTTTTTTATCTTCCATACTCCCTTTTTTGGGTTCTATATTTCTAATCGAAGAAATTGACTTCGTATGGGCATTTTACTGGCAGCTATGGAGATAGCTGCTCTAGCTACAGTTTCGGATACTCCGCCCATTTCATAAAGTATTCGACCTGGTTTAACAACGGCTACCCAATATTCTGGGGATCCTTTTCCCGAACCCATACGTGTTTCCGTGGGTCTTAATGTAACCGGTTTGTCGGGAAATATACGTACCCATATTTTTCCACCACGACGTGCATATCGTGTCATTGCTCTTCGTCCTGCTTCTATCTGCCTCGCCGTAACCCAAGTGGGTTCAAGTGCTTGAAGAGCATATCTACCAAAACAAATACGATTGCCTCGGCAGGATTTTCCCTTCATTCTTCCTCTATGTTGTTTACGAAATCTAGTTCTTTTGGGGTTATAGTCGATGGTTCTTTCTTAGTTCCATCTCTACTGCAAAACTGGACATGAGAGTTTCTTCTCATCCAGCTCCTCGCGAATGAAATGAGAAAGTGTGCAAATTTATCTAATTCCATAATATTCAAAAATATTACGGATAGATAGACATTAATAGATAATAAAAAAATTTTAAGATTTAGATGTTAAACTAGAAAAATATCAAGAAAGAGGGTTTAGAATATATCTAGATGTGTGTGTTTATTTATCTATATTCTATATTTAATGTAATCTTTCTTAAAAAAAACTCCTTTTTTTATTTGACTCCTATTGAATCACGGTAAAGTATTCTAATTCAATAAGGATTTCGCGGGCGAATATTTACTCTTTCCTGTCTTATTTGTTAATTCATAACCTTATCAAATAAGGCAATTTTTTTGGTTTGTTCCGCCATCCCACCCAATGAAGTATTAGGATTCTTTTCAATAAAATCCTATGCAGTCATGAGTTCTGTCGTTCCCACAGCTTCTCCCTTAATGATTAGGTTTAAATTTCGCAATGGAGCTTTCAAAAAATTTCTTTCCGAGTCAATTCTATCAGTTTTATTAACCCGGACCGCTCTTTATTATTGCTTAAATTTTGTATTTCTTGTTTCAATTAAGTTACGATTTCGAATTCTCTGTTTATATTGATGCTTTATCACATTGCCTTTTATTATTTAATTCATAGACCATACATATTGGAATCCTATATCTTTCTTATTTATCTTCCTTCTTTCTATCATCTCTCCTTTTATCCACATCCCTTTAGTTTTACTTCACAACCTAGAATCCTATCTCTTTTTTAGAGAAAAAATTGCAGTTGCTACAACTATATGATAGATTTACTCGTTTATGATAGATGTTTTTATTCATATAGTGACTGTTTCTTAGTTAGGATCTCGACAATACGAAGCAATAGGTTGGTTATTAGTTCATTTTCTATAATTACTAAGTTTTTTCTTTTTCTATTTTATAGCAGGGTTCATTCAATTTTTTTTGAATCCCTTTTTTGGACCCTAAAGAAAAAACTAACGAGTCACACACTAAGCATAGCAATTTTATTAAAAGATTTATCAATTTTCATTAAATCTTATAGAAAGAGGTAGAATTTCTTCTTTTTTTCAGGATTTTTTGGAAAAATAAGGCTCTTGTCATTTTTATTCTATCACCGGATAGAATGGGGAAGACAAGGTTAGTTATTCTTCGTCTACGAATATCCAAATTTTTACTCCTAATACTCCATAGATAGTTCGAATTGGATAGCAGCAATAATCAATTTTAGCGCGAATTGTTTGGAGGGGAAGTCTACCCTTTTTGATGCATTCAGCACGGGCAATTTCTTTCCCTCCGAGACGGCCTGCTATTTTTACTTTTACTCCCTTTATATCTGCTTTTTTAGTTAATTCAATGGCTTTTTTCATGGCCTTTCGGAATGAAACTCTATTTTTTAATTGGAAAGCTATATATTCTGCAAGAATATTAGGTTGTCTATAAGGTTCTTTAACTTTTTCGATACCAATATTAAGTCTCTGGTTTACAGAATTAACTTCCTTTTGTAGATCTTTCTCTAATTCTCCGATTGCTCCTTTTTTCTTTAATAAATTGGGGAACCCTATATGGATTATGACGTGGATTGTATCAATTTCTTTTTGAATTTCTATATGTGTAATTACTTCGGAACTTGAGCCGGAGTCCATTTTTCTGTTATGTGTAATTACTTCGGAACTTGAGTCTGATTCTATTTTTCTATTTGAGCCTTTTTTTCTATTCTTTTGTATATAGTTCTTGATACAATTCCGTATTTTTTTATCTTCCTGTAGACCTTCAGAATAATTTTTTGGTTGTGCGAACCAAAAGGAATGGTGATTTTGGGTTGTACCAAGTCTGAAACCAAGTGGATTTATTTTTTGTCCCATATTTTTCTATTCTTTTTTTTATTTTTTTACAGGGAATCAAATCGTAGATGGATCTAAAGATTATTTAGAATTCTTTACTATATTTAGTACAATTGTTATATGACACATGGTTTTTTTTATGGGAGAACTACGTCCTCGGGCCCGAGGTCTGAATTTTTTCATAATAGTACTCCTACTGACTTCGGCTTTAGTGATGAATAGATTAGCTTTGTCGAAATCCCTATAATGAGTAGCATTTGCCGCTGCTGAATAAACCAACTTTAAGATGGGATAAGATGCTCGATAAGGCATGAGGTTCAATATCATAACAGTTTCTTCGTAGTAACGCCAGCGAATCTCATCAAGAACTCTTTGTGCTTTGAAAACGGACATATGCATGCGTTTTTGTGCTTTGAAAACCCGTTCGAACTTAAGTAGACGATCGGTTGGCACTTTCCTTGCGAGTTTCCTTAGCCCATTCTTCTTCTTTATCCTAGGGGTATACTTTACCAGTTTGAAACTTGTCATAAATAAGGTTATTCCCCACATACGTATTTCTTTTTTTTATTTTGAATCTTTCTATTCTGAATTCAGTTAACGACGAGATTTAGTATCCTTTCTTGCACTTTCATAACTCGTGAAATGCCGAGTAGGCACGAATTCCCCTAATTTCCGCCCCACCATAGGATTTGTTATGTAAATAGGTATATGTTCCTTTCCATTATGAATCGCGATTGTATGGCCAACCATAGCGGGTAGAATGCTAGATGCCCGGGACCACGTTACTATTGTTTCTTTCTCCTCCTTCATATTGACCTTTTCTATTTTTGCCAATAAATGATGAGCTACAAAAGGGTTCGTTTTCTTTCGTGTCACAGCTGATTACTCCTTTTTTCCATTTTAAAGAGTGGCATTCTATGTCCAATATCTCAATCGAAGTATGGAGGTCAGAATAAATAGAATAATGATGAATGGAAAAAAGAGAAAATCCTTTAGCTGGATAAGGGGCGGATGTAGCCAAGTGGATCAAGGCAGTGGATTGTGAATCCACCATGCGCGGGTTCAATTCCCGTCGTTCGCCCATCGCATTATTGCAAATCCAAAAAATGCAATTTTCCATATTCCTAGTTACGTATTTACTTACGACGACGAAGAATAAAACTATCACTATATTTTTTCCTTTTCCTAGTTCTTCTTCCAAGCGCAGGATAACCCCAAGGGGTTGTGGGTTTTTTTCTACCAATGGGGGCTTTCCCTTCACCGCCCCCATGGGGGTGGTCCACAGGGTTCATAACTACCCCTCTTACTACGGGGCGTTTACCTAGCCAACACTTAGATCCGGCTCTACCCAAACTTTTTTGGTTCACCCCAACATTACCCACTTGTCCGACTGTTGCTAAGCAGTTTTGGGATACCAAACGGACCTCCCCAGATGGTAATCTTAAAGTGGCCAATTTACCCTCTTTTGCAATCAGTTTCGCTACAGCACCTGCTGCTCTAGCTAATTGCCCACCCCTTCCACGTGTGATTTCTATGTTATGTATGGCCGTGCCTAAGGGCATATCGGTTGAAGTAGATTCTTCTTTTCTCTCAAAAAACCCCTTCCCAAACTGTACAAGCTTCTTCCAAAGCATACGGCTTTCTAGATGTATATGACGATCTCTAGACAGAATGAGTGGATATATAGGAAAGGAATCCAAATCTGCCGAATCGCTCATGTTATGATCTTCTACATCCTAGGTCTCCGCGTTCCGTCATCTGGCTTATGTTCTTCATGTAGCATTCAGATCGAATGACTCTATGAAATTACGTCGATACTTCTACATATTATGGGTAACGTAGGAGACATTCCTATTTTCCCCGGGGGTCTTAATTACCACTGCTTAGCTTTCAATTCGCCTCTGACCATCAAATTAAATGTGAATAACCCGTCCTCCTCTCTTTGAAACAAGGGGCGCTTCCGGTTCTGTGCGTGCTTCAAACAATTTTGTCTTCTCCATATTACCATATCTCTAGAGTCAATAATTTTCTATGAGGAACTACTGAACTCAATCACTTGCTGCCGTTACTCAACAGTTTTCTGTTGAGGTCTATCCCGTAGAGGTAGTAAAATTGGATCAGTGATCGATTTCTAGGTTTCGTCGTAAACCTAATTGGTTACTTCCAATTACGTAAATCAATAGTTCAAACCGCACTCAAAGGTAGGGCATTTCCCATTGATATAGGAACTTTTGTACCAGAAACAATAGTATCTCCAATTATAGCCCCTCTGGGATGTAAAATGTATCTCTTCTCACCATCCCCATAGTGTATGAGACAAATGTATGCATTTCGATTAGGGTCGTATTCTATGGTTACGATTCTACCAGATATGTCTTTTTGATTCCGTCGAAAATCGATTTTACGGTATAGGCGCTTATGACCTCCCCCTCTATGCCTTGCGGTAATGATTCCTCTGGAATTACGACCTTTACCACAACGGTGCCGTCCATGGATCAAATTATTTCGTGGATTGGATTTCGCTTGCCTGTCTACGGTTCCCTTGCGTGTGCTTGGGATAGGTGTTTTGTATAAATGTTTCGCCGTATTATTAAGTATTCTCCTTTAGTTTTTTTCTCTATCTAGAAGTGGAATAGAATAACCCGGTTGAAGGGTAATGATCATACGTTTGTAATGCATTGTATGTCCCAGAATAGGGCCCATTCTTTTACCTTTTCCGGGTAGTCGATGGCTATTCATAGCTACTACCTTAACACCAAAGAAGAGTTCGACCCAATGCTTTATTTCTGTCTTAGTGAATCCCGATTCGACATTAAAAGTATATTGATTCTTTCCCAATAAACGAAGACTTTTTTCTGTAAATACTGCGTATTTGATTCCATCCATAAATCGACTTTCCCTCCTATG